GATGATTTTTCAATCTTTTCTACTAGGTAATCTATTATCCTTATGCATGAAGATAATAAATTCGGTCGTTGTGGTCGGACTTTATTATGGATTTCTGACCACATTCTCCATAGGGCCCTCTTATCTCTTCCTTCTCCGAGCTCAGGTTATGGAAGAAGGAGAAGAAGGAACCGAGAAGAAGGTATCAGCAACAACTGGTTTTATTATGGGACAGCTCATGATGTTCATATCGATCTATTATACGCCTCTGCATCTAGCATTGGGTAGACCTCATACAATAACTGTCCTAGCTCTACCCTACCTTTTGTTTCATTTCTTCTGGAACAATCACAAAAACTTTTTTTTTTTTGGATCTACTAGCAGAAATTCAATGCGCAATCTCAGCATTCAATGTGTATTCCTGAATAATCTAATTTTTCAATTATTCAACCATTTCATTTTACCAAGTTCAATGTTAGCCAGATTAGTAAACATTTATATGTTTCGATGCAACAACAAGATATTATTTGTAACAAGTAGTTTTGTTGGTTGGTTAATTGGTCACATTTTATTCATGAAATGGGTTGGGTTGGTATTAGTTTGGATACAGCAAAATCATTCTATTAGATCTAATGTACTTATTCGATCTAATAAGTATCTGGTGTCAGAATTGAAAAATTCTATGGCTCGAATCTTTAGTATTCTCTTATTTATTACCTGTGTATACTATTTAGGCAGAATGCCGTCACCCATTTTTACTAAGAAATTGAAAGAAAACTCAGAAAGGAAAGAAATTGAGGAAGAAATAGATGTAGAAATAGAAAAAACTTCCGAAACGAAGGAGACTAAACAGGAAGAAGAGGGATTCACCGAAGAAGATCCTCCTCCTTCCCTTTTTTCGGACGAAAAGGAGGATCCGGACAAAATGGATGAAACGGAAAAGATCCGAGTGAATGGAAAGGACAAAACAAAGGATGAATTCAACTTGCACTTAAAAGAAGCATGCTATAAAAACAGCCCAACTTATTATTCTGGCAATCAAGATATTTCGAAGTTAGAAATACTTAAAGAAGAAAAGAAAAACCTCTTCTGGTTTGAAAAACCCCTTCTTTCTCTGCTTTTCGACTATAAACGTTGGAATCGTCCAACGCGATATATAAAAAACAATCGATTTGAAAATGCGGTAAGAAAGGAAATGTCACAATATTTTTTTTATACATGTAAAAATGATGGAAAACAAAGAATTTCTTTTACATATCCACCCAGTTTATCCATTTTCTGGGAAATGATACAAAGAAAGATTTCTTTGTCTACAACAGAAAAATTCTTATACGATGAACTATACAATTATTGGATTTATAACAATGAACAAAAAAAAAACAGCTTAAGCAATGAATTTGCTAATAGAATTGCAGTTCTAGACAAAGGACTTTTTTATATAGATGGACTCGATAAAAAAACTCGATTATGCAATGAGAAAACGAAAAAGGAATATTTGCCAAAAATAAATGATCCTTTCTTAAATGGATCCTATCGTGGAATAATAAAAAAATGCTTTTCACCCTCTATTATAAATGAAACTGCAGTCAAAAATAGGATAGATGGAATTTTTATAAATAAGATTCATAGTATTCTTAGTAATGATTATAATTACCACGAATTTGAACAGAAAAAAGATGCATTTAAAAAAAAATCAATATCAAAAGAAATTAGGCATTTCATGCAGTTAATGAGTCAATTTTATGGGGAATCAACATTCAATCTGAAAGGAATTTCTTTACTTCCAGAAGAAGTACAAATTGGTTCAGAAGATCAAGAAAAATTTTGTAAATTTTTAGTTGATGCAATCATAGGACTAAAAATAAATAAGAAATTAATAAAAAAATCAATTGGAATAAAAGATACGAGGAGATGCGACCTCCTCCTATATACTTGAAACTTTCGGCGAAAAAAAAACTTGTAATACCAAATCCATTTGGAATTCCATCAATTATTCGTCTATCAATAATAGATACCAGCTCGGCCAAACGTCTTACCCCCTTAATAAAAAAAGTTGTATAAAAGGCATCGATATAACCACGGTTAGAAGACCAATTATATATAATATTTTTTATTTTATCCCCAAAAATTTTTTTAGGACCTCTTTTATCAAATGAATTTATTAAGTTAAAATTTTTTAACGATGAATAAATGGGTTTATAGAAAAAAAAGGCTATAAATATTCCCCAATAAGCTATACTAACAGAAAATATTGCTTTTATTACAAATTCATACAAATCAACAGAATTTTTTGAAGTTGAATGTAAAAGATTTACGGGTGGAGTTAACCATTTAGTTAATATATCCAATTCTATTCCTTCTTTATTTAATGGAATTCCTATAAATCCAATGAAGAAAGTAAACAGAATCAATATAATGAGAGGAAATAACATAGTATTGTCCGATTCTGAAGGATATGCAGAAATTTTATTTTTATCAAAATCAGTAATAGTAATAAAATAACGCATCATTTTCAAAGAATTTTCCGAATTTTTATAAGGTTTTTTCATAAAAACCGCAGAACTTTCTCGATTATTATTATTCATTGTTAATAAGGTCAATAAAAATAAATTTTTATTTTTTGTTTTAAATCTTTCTTTACCCCATAGAGATATTAAATAGAGGGAACTACTTTTTTTTCCACTGTAATTTTTACAATAAAGGTTTAAATATCCATCAAACGTAAGCAAATAGATTCGAAACATATAAAATGCAGTTAATCCGGCTGTGAAATAAGCTATTATTGCGAAAATTGGTGAATACAACCAACTATCATTAAGAATTTCATCTTTGGACCAAAAACAAGCAAAAGGCGGAATACCACAAAGAGAAAGGGTACCTATTAAAAAAGCATTTTTTGTAATTGGAACATGTTTTGTTAATCCTCCCATAAGAACTATATTCTGACTTTTATCTGGAGAATATCCAACAAGCGTTTCCATTGAATGAATAATAGATCCGGATCCTAAAAACAATAATGCTTTTGAATAAGCATGAGTAATCAAATGAAATAAAGCAGCTCGATAAGAACCCATACCTAGAGCTAACATCATATAACCCAACTGAGACATTGTAGAATAAGCTAAACTTCTCTTAATGTCTTTTTGAGCAAGAGCTAAGGTAGCCCCTAAAAAAACAGTTATTATACCTATAAAAGTTATTACATACATTATATAAGGTATAACTATGAAAAGAGGAAAAAGTCGAGCGACTAGAAAAATCCCCGCTGCGACCATGGTCGCAGCATGTATGAGAGCTGAAATAGGAGTAGGCCCCTCCATAGCATCGGGTAACCACACATGAAGGGGAAATTGGGAGGATTTTGCAACTGCACCAAAAAATAAGAAGAAAGTGCAAAAAATAGAAAATAAAGGATTGACCTCATTATTTTTAATTAAGTTATTAAATATTTCAAACAAATCAGGAAAATCGAAACTGCCTGTTACCCAATAAAGACCTAAAATTCCCAATAATAAACCAAAATCCCCTACACGATTAGTCACAAACGCTTTTTGACAAGCATTCGCGGCAATAGGTCTTGTAAACCAAAAACCTATTAATAGATACGAAGACATTCCAACTAATTCCCAAAAAATATAAATTTGTATCAAATTTGAACTAGTAACTAATCCTAACATGGACATATTGAAAAAACTCATATAAGTAAAAAATCTTAAATATCCTTGGTCATGACACATATAATTATCGCTATAAATAAGAACCAAAATTGCAACCGTAGTGATTAAGACTGACATAATAGAAGTAAGTGGATCGAGCAAGTAGCCAAATTCGAACGAAAAATTGTTATTAATAGTCCAAGACCATACATATTGATAAAAGGAATTACTATTTAATTGGTGAATCGACAACACAATCGAAAAAAACATAACTATTGTTAACAAAGAAATACTAGAAAAAGCCCATATACGCCGAAGCTTTTTTGTTGCTGTCGGAAAAAGTAGAAGCCCGACGCCTATTAACAAAGGAATTGGAAGTGGAATGAAGGATATGATACATGCATATTGGTATATATGTTCCATAATAGAAAATTTTTATTTCAGGTTGCATCTTTTAGTATTCATCAGTTCTTGCCTTTAATAGATTAAGTTAATAGATTAAGTTGAGAGGGACGATAAAAAAATGACACTTTCTTTTACATTTAAATAATTTATAATGCGTATATAGATTACAGGATAAGAAATACCTTTAATCATAAGATTTACTTAACTAAAGCTTTAATAAAATTAATAATGATACAAACGACTTAGTTTCTTCTATAATTTATTCAGAATTATCAACTTGTTTTACTCAAAAAATTTTTTCCATCCTAAAGTATATATATACTTTATATGTTTTCAAAAAACTAAAGTCAAGTTTTGCAATTAAGATTAAATAAGTATTAGGTTTTTAAATTTATCGGCGTGGTTTAGTTTGTACATATAAATTAAATTTAAATATAACACAACAAAAATAAAATAGAGATAGAGATAGAGATATAATATAAGGTGAAATTTTTTTCATTAATTTGAATTAATTTAGAAATCTTAATTACTTTTAAATTTCATATTCATTTTTTTATTTTTTATAAAAGTCTATGCATCATAAAAGAGTTTGTTTCTACTAATCGAATAAATTTTTTTTTTTTTTATTTTGTTTTAAAAAAAAAAATTTTAAGAGATTATCATCTAGAATATAAATACATAGATAATAAATAAGAAACAAAGATTTGTTTGAATAATAGATGTCTTTCACATCCAACTATAACAATCAAGAATCAATTCAATTTAAAATGGCAGTTCCAAAAAAGCGTACTTCTATTTCCAAAAAGTGTATTCGTAAAAATATTTGGAAAAAAAAAGGGTATTGGGCAGCGTTAAAAGCTTTTTCGTTAGCAAAATCCCTTTATACCGGAAATTCTAAAAGTTTTTTTGTACGAAAAATAAGTACTCAAAACTTGGAATAATCAGAATGGATCTGAAAAAAAAAAAGAGCCTAAATATAGAACAAATTAGCATGAGAAATTTTGAAGAAATTTAATTTTGACTCTTTAAATTGAAAAATTTTTTTATGTAAAACTTAAAATTAAATTAATAAAATAAAATATAATAATATAAAGATTTTGCGTCTATTAATTAATGCTTAGAAAAAGGTTTAGCTTTTTTCTTATGATATGTCAACCATAAAAAGGCCTTAAAAAAAATTTTTTGAATCATCATCGTTTTTTTAGTCTATTTTTATATTTTTAAGATGGGGATTTTTTCCCCATCAACCTTTTTATTTTGTCACAACAAAATTCTAAAAATTTTTTAGTTATAAATCACAACAAAAGATAAATAAAAAATAGGTAAACCTTAACTTTAGGAATTATATTCTTTTCCAATCAATCTAAAAAGCTATATTTTTTTTTTGAAGATAAAGATTATATGCGAAGTTCTTTTTTCAGCAGCAAATTTTAAAATTTTGACATATTAAGTTCAATATTAAATAGGTTTGTTGCAACAAAAAATAACCTATATACTAAAGAAAAAAATATATCTATTGTTTAATTCATTTTTTTGGATATCAAAATATCAAAAAAGCCCTTGGTGCTGTAATGAAATTATGATCCAAAAAGTTTTATTTTTTTGTATTCATATTCAAAGGATCTATGTATTTGTTATTTACTAATTTTGAAAAAAGATAAAAAATGGATTTATAATTACCCCAAAAAATTTTTTTTTACTGTATTGAATTAATCTCGACGATTAAAAAATAAAATGTTATTATGATTTCAAATAAGCCGCTATGGTGAAATTGGTAGACACGCTGCTCTTAGGAAGCAGTGCGATAGCATCTCGGTTCGAGTCCGAGTGGCGGCATAGCATCTTAATAAAGTATCAAAAGATTTAAAGGGTTCTATGTAAAAAAAATTAAAGGAATTTTGGTTCGGGTTTTCATTTGATAATTTATAATTGAGGGATTTCTTTATATATAATTATAATTTTATATGCTATTTTCGACTTTAGAACATATTTTGACTCATATTTCTTTTTCAACGGTTTCCGTTGTAATTACACTCCATTTGATAACTTTATTAGTCAATGAAAAAGTACGACTCTATAATTCATTAGAAAAAGGCATGCTAGTTACTTTTTTATCTATAATGGGATTATTAGTTACTCGTTGGGTTTTTTGTAAACATTTCCCATTAAGTGATCTATATGAATCATTAATCTTTCTTTCTTGGAGTTTTTACATTATTCATAATATTCCATATTTAAAAAAACAAAAAAGGTATTTAAGTGCAATAACTGCACCAAGTGCTATTTTTACGCAAGGGTTTGCTACTTCAGGCCTTTTAAAGGAAATGCATCAATCTTCACTATTAGTACCGGCTCTTCAATCCCATTGGTTAATGATGCACGTAAGTATGATGGTCCTAGGTTATGCAGCTCTTTTATGCGGATCATTATTATCAGTAGCACTTCTAAGCATTCTATTTCAAAAAAATATAATAACGTTTTTTGATAAAAAAAAACATTTTTTAAAGCAATTCCTTTTTTTCAGTGAGATTCAACACATGAACGAAAAAGGCTTTTTTTTAGAAAGCGTTTCACCTTTTTCGGTTAAAAATTATTACAGGTCTCAATTGATTGAACAACTAGATCATTGGAGTTATCGTGTTATTAGTTTAGGATTTATCCTTTTAACCGTAGGTATTCTTTCAGGAGCAGTATGGGCCAATGAAGCGTGGGGATCATATTGGAATTGGGATCCAAAGGAAACTTGGGCTTTTATTACTTGGATTGTATTTGCAATTTATTTACATATTAGAACAAATATAAATTTTCAGGATGCAAATTCTGCAATTGTAGCTTTTATAGGCTTTCTTATAATTTGGATATGCTATTTTGGAGTCAATCTCTTAGGAATAGGGCTACATAGTTATGGTTCATTCATTAATTAAATTGAAGTAAAGAGAGGACCCTACGAATACAAACATAGGACAAGGCCGTTCTTATAAACTTATAAACAGGTGAGAACCATTTAAATGGTTCTCACAAACGCCAAAAAAGCCCGATTAGAATTCCAATTTAGTCATTCTTCTTACAAATATAAAGATAAAGAAGACTACTTTTTTCATTTCATTAAATGAGATGAAACTTATCTATAAAAAAATTTTGATAGAATAGTTTCCACCTTCTCAGCAGATAATGAAAGAACAAAATCTGGATAAACGCCAACACCAATTACTGGTATAAAGATAGAAATCGAAACAAAAAATTCTCGTGGCCCCGCATCCAAAAAAGCAGAGTTTTTAATATTAAATAACTTATATCCATAAAACATTTGACGTAACATAGATAATGAATAAATAGGAGTTAATATTATTCCAATTGCCATTCCAAAAGTAATTAGTATTTTTGTCGTTAAAACTAAATTTTGGTTAGTAATTATTCCGAAAAAGATGATTAATTCCGCAACGAAACCACTCATGCCTGGTAACGCAAGGGATGCCATTGAAAAGCTACTGAATAGTGTAAAAATTTTTGGCATTGGAATAGCTATTCCGCCCATTTCGTCAAGATAAACAAGACGTATTCTATCGTAACTAGTGCCCGCTAAGAAAAAAAGTGCAGCACCAATAAATCCATGAGAGATTATTTGTAAAAAAGCTCCATTAAGTCCCGTTTCAGTTATAGAACTAATTCCTATAATTATAAAACCCATGTGCGATACAGAAGAATAGGCTATTCTTTTTTTTAAATTACGTTGTACAAGAGATGTTAAAGCTGCATAGATTATTTGCATTGTGCCGATTATTATCAACCAAGGAGAAAAGATCGAATGAGCATGAGGCAATAATTCCATATTGATCCGAACCAACCCATATGCTCCCATTTTTAATAAGATTCCCGCTAGAAGCATACAAGTACTATAATGGGCTTCCCCATGGGTATCTGGTAACCATGTATGTAACGGTATAATTGGTAATTTAACAGCAAAAGCAATAAAAAACCCAATATAGAATATTATTTCTAATGCTAGGGGATACGATTGATTAACTAACATTTCAAAATTTAAGGTAGGTTCAGTAGAACCGTATAAACCAATACCCAGAACTCCCATTAATAGAAAAATGGAACCCCCCCCCGTATACAAAATAAATTTAGTAGCGGAGTAAAGACGTTTCTTTCCGCCCCACATGGATAAAAGTAGATAAACAGGAATTAATTCTAATTCCCACATTATGAAAAAAAGTAAAAGGTCTCGGGACGAAAATGATCCTATTTGACCACTGTACATTGCTAACATTAGAAAGTGGAATAATCGGGAATCTCGAGTAACTGGAAAAGCTGCTAAAGTAGCTAAAGTAGTGATGAATCCCGTCAGTAAAACGGGTCCTATCGAAAATCCATCTATTCCCAATCTCCAGTGGAAATCAAAAAAGTTTATCCATTTAAAATCTTCTGCCAGTTGGATTAATGGGTCGTCTGGTTGGAAATGATAACAAAATACATAGGTTGTTAGAAGTAGCTCTATAGTAGCTATGGTAATAGTATACCAACGAATTATTTTATTTCCTCTATGAGGAAGAACGAAAATTAAAGAACCTGCAAATATGGGTAAACCTACAATTGTTGTTAACCAAGGAAAAGAATTCGTGGTAAAGACAAGATACACTTGGGCAAAAAAAACCCGTACCGGAAAAGAAATTTCTTTTCCGGTACGGGTTTTTGTCAGTAAAAAAAATCCAAATTGAAAAAATGGATTCAAATGAAATGTTCTGGAACGTCTCAATAAGCTAGACCCATGCTCCGAGTTGTTTCATTCCATAAATAAACTCGAACGCTTAAAAAATCTGTTGGACAGGCGGATTCACATCTCTTACAACCAACACAATCCTCCGTTCTTGGAGCAGAAGCTATTTGTTTAGCCTTACACCCGTCCCAAGGTATCATTTCTAATACATCCGTGGGGCAAGCTCGAACACATTGAGTACACCCTATACATGTATCATAAATCTTTACTGAATGTGACATAGGATCTTTAATTTTTTAAATTTCATTCATTTTCGATCTAGTTCTACTAAAGTAAATGAAGTACATATTAAAATACCAGACGAATCGATGATTTACCAGAATTTTTTGAATCAATCTACTTCTGGTTTGGATTGGTGACTTACTACAAAATAAATAGAAAAGAGGTCCAAAATACTTTGACTTCTTACAGTATGTTATACTTTAAAGTGCGATATCGAGTAATCTAAATTGAACTTATAATTACAATTATAATATTATATTGATATAATTATAATAATAAATTAATTTTTTTTAAATATAATATAGAAAAAAAGACTATTTATTCAATAAATTGGTTTGATTGATACGGGTTGATTTTCTGTTACGATAAATTGACGAAACAATAGCAAGGCCAATAGCTGCTTCAGCGGCTGCAATAGCTATAACAAAAATTGAGAAAATATTTCCTTTTAATTGGCGGCTATCAAAAAAATCAGAAAATGTTACAAAATTTAGATTAACTGCATTCAATATAAGTTCAAGACACATAAGAGCCCGAACCAAATTCCGGCTCGTGACTAATCCATAGATTCCGATAGAAAATAAATAAGCACTCAAAACAAGTACATGTTCGAGCATCATTGACCAACTCCTTATGAATATTTTTTTCAATATAAACCACAATTAAATCCATTTGATTGACTAGAATACCATAAGTTCAAAAAAAAAGAAAAAAATATATTGGTAATAAGAAATCGAACTCAAAGTTTCTAAACCAATCTGAATATGAGAAACTTTTTTTATTGCTGGTTTTTAAAATGAATTATTGACGTGCCACAGCAATTGCGCCTATTAACGCAACTAAAAGAATTATAGAAATGAGCTCAAAAGGAAGAAAAAATTTTGTTGATAAATGAATTCCTATTTGTTGACTCGTAGTTATAAAATCTTGTTCAAGAATCTGGTTTGATTTTGTAGTCCAAATAATACCATACCATGACGTATTTAGAATAGTAAAAATTAATGAAACAAAAAGACTTGTACAAATCAACGAAGTAACGTTATCCCCAACAGTCCACAAACGCAAATTTGTGTCATATTCTGGCCCATTCATGAACATTACAGCAAATATTATTAAAATATTTATAGCTCCCACATAAATAAGGAGTTGTGCCGAAGCTACAAAATGCGAATTGGCTAGAATATAGAATAAAGATATACAAACAAGAACCAATCCCAACGAAAAGGCAGAAAAAATTGGATTGTGAAATAATACTACTCCTAGACCTCCTAATATAAGACCTATTCCCAGAAAGACTAAAAGAAAATCATGTATTGGTCCAGGTAAATCCATTATATATAAAATTAAGAGATAAAAAAAATAAGAAGGTTTCATGATCTTATTGAATTGAACAGAAAAAAGGATTCGTGCATTCCTAATTGTTAAATCCTAATGTGTACTGCTTTAAAAAAAAGGGTAAAATTTTTAGACCCATTGCAGTTTTTCTTTTTTTTTTTTAATAAAAAAAAAAATTATAAAAAATATTTTCAAAACCCATTTTTTTCACCAATTAATAGAATAGCCAATAGTTCACATTTTTTTTGACCAAGAAAAAAATAAATTTTTTGAATTTAAAATCCCTACAATTTTAAATTCAAATTTTGTTTAAAAATTAAAGGTACTTTGTGAATTTAGTCATTTAGTAATTAGAAAGTTTTTTTTAATCACAGGATTTTTCTGTTGTTTGAGGTGTATTCATAATTGTTCGAATTGTGTAATCATCTGTTATTGATATGGGTAAACGACCCAAAGCAATTTGATTATAATTTAATTCATGACGATCATAAGTAGAGAGCTCATATTCTTCAGTCATTGATAAACAATTTGTTGGACAATACTCAACACAATTACCACAAAATATACAGATTCCGAAATCAATGCTATAATTAAGCAATCGTTTTTTTCGAATATCCATTTCCAATTTCCAATCAACAACAGGCAAATCTATAGGACATACACGAACACATACTTCACAAGCAATACATTTATCAAACTCAAAGTGTATTCGACCACGAAACCGTTCTGAGGCGATCAATTTTTCATAAGGATATTGAATAGTTACAGGTAAACGATTGGCATGAGATAGGGTAATCATAAAACCTTGACCAATGTACCTTGCCGCGCGTACTGTTTGTTGACCATAATTGATCAACCCGGTTATCATAGGGAACATATACTAAAAAAAAAAATTGTTTCTTTCTCTTGTTTGCGATAAATTTTAATTTTAGTGAGTATCAAATACATATATATTTTTTTATTTTTATAATGAAAGAAGTTGGAAAGAAGTTGTTAATAATAGATTACCTAAAGAAATAGGTAAAAGAAATTTCCACCCAAGATTTAATAATTGGTCCATTCTCAGTCTAGGTAAAGTCCATCTTGTTGCGATAGGAATGAATAAGAACAAAAAAGTTTTCACTAATGTAATTAAAAAACCCAATGCTGTTCCAAAGACTCCTTCCTTATTTATTTCAAAAAACTCAGGAATGTACATGTCTGGAATTGAAAAATCCCAACCACCCAAGTAAAGAACTGTTACAAATAATGACGAAATTAGTAGATTTAGATAGGAAGCGACGTAAAATAAACCAAATTTAATACCTGAATATTCGGTTTGATAACCTGCTACTAATTCTTCTTCTGCTTCTGGTAAATCAAAAGGTAATCTCTCGCATTCTGCTAGAGAAGAAATTATAAAAACAATAAATCCTATAGGTTGCCTCCACAAATTCCACCCCAAAATACCATATTTTGACTGCGCCTCAACTATATCAATTGTACTTGAACTGTTAGATAATCATAGTCGATGATCAGATCACTCTTGTCATCGCTATTACAGAACCGTACATGAGATTTTCACCTCATACGGCTCCCCGAGGGCCGTCAATAAATCTAAGAATTGATTCGGTATTCTTTACTGATATACTTGTAGGATAAATAAAGTCAAAATAAACCGAAAGATCCTGAATTAAACCAATGAAATTCTGTCTGCAATACTAAAAAAGTGCTTCGGAATTTATCTCATCCTTTGACTGACTCCATTTTTTTTGAGTAATAACTTAATTAATCCTTGAATAAAATACTCATTAAAAAAAAAAGATAAATTTAATCTTATTTTTTTTAGACTTAAACACTCATTCATGACTTATACCATGACAAAAATGATATTTCCATTAATAGGTATAGCGAAAAAAAGCATTTTTGTAAATAAATTTTTTTTAGTACATTTTTTGTCTATTTAGGCTTAAAAAAAAAGTTAAAGGATTCTTTCGTTCCTGATAGTTATTCAATTAATGGGTGGATAGGAGCATACTCTGGATCGGAATTTCTGGGAGTACTACTTGAAAATTTCTACCAATTTTAAGCCTCAAATTAGTATTTCTTTTATGTAAACTTAGGATAACCTATAAAATCTCTATAACGAACCCTTTGTGTACTTTAGTGTTCCTAATCATCCACTTTTTTTTATAAAAAAAACCCAAAAAAATTTTTTTTTTCAACCCGCTTCAAGTTATAATTACTAATAAAAAAATCTTGGGGATAAACAATCTTGACTGCTTATGTTTATTTTCGTTTAACTCTTGTACATAGGAAATGAGTTTTTTTTACTGCGAATTTATAAACTGTTTTTTTTCACTCATCTAACTATCAGATTTAATTTATCAACCCTCTATGGTGAATAAAAAATGAAGATATCTTTTTAATAACTTATCTTATAAAACCTAAAATTGAAGACGTAGGCCTTAACGAATCACACGTAGAGATATTGATAAGACACATAGAGTTAATGGTATTTCATAACTAATTGATTGGGCAGCAGCCCGTAGACCACCTAAAAAGGAATATTTATTATTTGATCCATATCCTGACATAAGAAGCCCAATTGGAGCAATACTTGAAAAAGCGATCCATAAAAAAACACCAATACTAAGGTCGGCTAGAACAAAGTTATAACCAAAAGGAATTACTGAATAACTAAGTAGAATAGATATGACGACTATAGAGGGTCCGATACTAAATAAACGTATATCCCCTCTAGATGGAAGAAGGTTTTCTTTAAAAAGTAATTTTGTTCCGTCTGCTAAAGCTTGTAGAATTCCCAAAGGACCAGCATATTCCGGTCCAATACGTTGTTGTATACCCGCGGATATTTCTCTTTCTAACCATACGATTACTAGTACGCCTATTGTGATTCCCAATATAAGAATAAAAATAGGTAAAAGTATCCATATAGTCCCAAAAATCTCTTTTAAAGATTCCAATCTGTAAAAAGAATTTATTTTTTGTATTTTTGTTGTATCAATTATCATTTCAACGATCAACTTCTCCCATAATGATATCTATACTACCTAATATCGTCATAATATCGGCCAATTTCATTTTTTTAACTAACTGAGGAAGAATTTGCAAATTGATAAAACCGGGTGGGCGAATTTTCCATCTCCAAGGAAAAACACCCTGATTTCCTATCAAAAAAATCCCTAACTCTCCTTTTGGGGCTTCGACTCTCACATAAAGTTCTTGTTTCGACAATTCAAAAGTAGGAGACGGCTTTTTACTAATAAATCGATAGTCAAAATCATTCCATTCAGGATTTTTTATCCTATCAAAGCGTCGAATTTCTAAATTCTCATAGGGCCCCCCCGGAATTCCTTCTAGAGCTTGTTGAATAATTTTAATGGATTCTGCCATTTCACCTATTCGTACTAAATAACGAGCTAAAGAATCCCCTTCCTTTTGCCACTGGACTTCCCAATCAAATTCGTCATAACACTCATAATGATCAACTTTACGAAGATCCCATAGTATTCCGGAAGAGCGTAGCATTGGTCCTGATAAGCCCCAGTTTTTTGCCTCTTCTTCGCCAATAACACCTACCCCCTCAACTCGTTCTAAAAAAATAGGATTTCGCGTAATCAGTTGCTGGTATTCAGTAAGTCCTGTTAAAAAATAATCACAAAAATCTAAACATTTATCTATCCACCCATAAGGTAGATCGGCAGCTACTCCCCCAATACGAAAAAAATTATGCATCATTCTCATACCGGTGGCCGCTTCAAATAAATCATATATTAATTCTCTTTCTCTGAAAATATAAAAAAAGGGGGTCTGCGCACCAATATCTGCCATAAAAGGGCCGAGCCATAACAAATGAGAAGCTATACGACTTAACTCCAACATAATAACTCTGATATAGCTAGCCCTTTTAGGTACTTGAATATTTCCCAACTGCTCGGGTCCATTTATAGTTATTGCTTCTGTGAACATAGTAGCTAAATAATCCCAACGTGTTACATAAGGCAGATACTGTATAATTGTTCGGTTTTCTGCAATTTTCTCCATCCCCCTGTGTAAATACCCCAATATGGGTTCACAGTCAATAACCTCTTCGCCATCTAAAGTAACAATAAGTCGGAGAACGCCATGCATTGATGGGTGTTGAGGGCCCATATTGACTATCATGAGATCTTTTCTTGTAATTGGTACAGTCATAAGTTTTGCCCCGATTCATTCTTTCATGAATTAATTTTTCCATGAATTGCCGAAAAAAAGTTCATCAAAATTCAAGATCGAATAAATCAAATAATTCAAAACAACTCTTAAAATTAACGGGTTTTTCGCTCTCGAATGTTTAATTGACTGATTAATTCTTTATAACGTATTCTATTTTTTTTTGATAAAAAACCCAGTAGTCGTTGACGTTTTCCTAGAATTTGTCGTAGACCTCTCTGAGATGAATAATCTTTTTTATGCAATTTCAAATGTGAAGTGAGTATTCGTATCTTATTGGTAAAACAGAAAACTTGAAATTCAACAGATCCCTTGTTTTCTTCTTTTTTTTCATGCGAAATCAATGAATTTTTGTTCATAAATTATTAACCTTCCTTTTTTTTTTTATTTCCCAAATATGAAATTTTCTCGATCAGGAATAATAATTCCAGCCCATTTAGCCTCGTATACACATTTCCTTATTTTTTTTTTTCTGGCAATTCTTTTTTAGATCTAATTGATGATGATATGATATGTTATAAATTTAGTATCATATATCAGAATTGAAGCCCAAGACGCATGGGCATCTATTTATCTAGCAGATAATGGATAGGGAATATATAAGATAAATGTATCATAAATACATTTTTAATCGTGGATACATATGTATTCTTAATATACTAAAACGACTACCGTTATTAGTATTAAACCAATAACGATTTATACCGGCTAAATCTTCTAGTTGATAATTAGGCCAAAGAAAGACGTTTAATTTTTGATTGTTTTCATCACAAAATTGACTACAGTTTTTTTTAGGATTCCCGTTGTAAGATACTGTATTCCTATACCTACCATTATTATTACTTGAATTCAAACAAATTAGAATTCTCAATTCTTTACGGCGCCTGGACGAAAAAATCTTTGCAGGAACAAGTAAATCAAAATAGCTTTTATCTCTAGTTTTCATCACTGTTTGATATCTGGTAATCCATTCATCCGGAGTCCTCTTATCAATATTGTCGATGTTTTGATTATTTTGGTGTTTATTCTTATGAATGAATGAAATAGCTATGGTTTGATACCGAATAAATTCTCCATCGCCCTTTACAGACAGACGCATAGGTTCAATAAAAAATATCCCCCCTTTTATCAATTGGGTAAGAGTTAAATCTTTCTGAATCAGCATTATATTCAGACTCATTTCTCTTCTTTCAATCGAGGATATTGTAATTTCCCGTGGATTTTTTAATCTAAGCAGGAGACTGTAAACTTTGATATTATTGATCAATTTTTGATTCAAAGAATCGTCCCATTTCAATTGAAAAAACAAAAACCTTTTAAGGAATAAATTGAGTTCGGCTTCTGGACTACTCTTGTCTTGTTTTTTTTTTCTGCGATTTTTAATATATGATTCTATAAAATTTTCTTGAATATCTTTTTGGTGATTTGAGCTGAGAGACTCGGATTTTTTTTGAACATCAGACCCGCGATCTCTTTGACTTTTGAGCTCTTTTTCGTCTTGATTCCTATTCTCTAATTCAAGATATTTTTTTTCATTTGATATTATAGATGTTGTAAAAGGATTCCCTTTTTTCTTTTCGCTAAAATTATCACTTACATTACAATTTGAAAAAAGTAAATTTATTGGTATAAGCCAAGGTTTTATTTTATATGCATTAAAAAGTAAAAAAAATTCTGGGAAGAACAAAAATTCTAGATTTGATATAGGACGACTTAGTATTTCTTCATTCATCCCCATCCAATCAAAAAATTTTTTTTTTAATTTGTTAATTTCTTTATAAATTGTACGATAAAAAAGATCTTTATTTTCTATTTTATCAACAATTTTATAATTTTTAAGTTCAATCTTAATATTTTCAGTACTATTACTAATATTGATCCAAGTCTCAATGTCGATTTTGTTTCTAAGAAAAAAAAAGATAATTTTCCAATCACAATATTTTCTATCTGTATTTATCTCTATATCCATAAATTTTATTCCTAAACGATTAGTGATAGGAGTACTCCACCACATATAAATAAATTTGTCTTTAGCTATATTGTAATTATAAATATAAGATAATTCTTGCTTTTTTTTTACTTGTAATGGTTCTCCACAACTATATGAATCCTTCTTATCTTCATAAAAAATAAAATTATAGGATAAAATATTATATCTATAGGTTTTTTTTAAATTATCTTTTTGATCCAGCAAAAAAAAGAAACGTTTTTCAGAATTTTTTGTATTTTTGTAATTAAGTAATTCGTTTTTTTTATATGAATTCCTTTTTATTTTTTGGAAGTTTTTATTTTCAATCTCACAAAATTCAGTGACTTGATTGCGCCAATTTTTTGGTCCGAATTGAAACCAGTTTATCTGCGATAAATCGTATTGATAATTATTTTTAATAATTAACCTATTTTTCCATGGATTCAGTCCAGAATTTTGACGTTTTTTAGTCTTTAACTTAAAAGGAATTATTCTTTGTGTTCCGCGATATTGAAGGACAGAACTTAATTTAAATTTATATAAGTTAATAAATTCGGCTTCTAATAATTTGAAAAATATATAGGCTTGTGACAAAAAAGATAAATCTGAAAGAATTTTAGAATTCTTATGAATATGACTAATAACAAAAAAAAGTGATTTTATAAATTGAATTTTTTTTTTTTTTTCAACCCTTTCTTGATTTTTATTATTATTGTCAACGGGTTTTTCACTAAAATGCTTTGTTGATTCAAGCAAAAGTTTTATCTTAATTCGAGAAATATTAATAATATATAAAAATATATCTACGGATATTCTTTCCCTAAAAAAATTTTGTAATTTTTTTGATTTACGAATTAATCGAGTATTTCTTCTTTTTAATATCTGACCCAAATTTTGGGATGATTCTAAGTTTTGAGTACCATAAGATATTCTTTTATGCTTAATTATAAATTTTATAGTATGAAATCCATTTTTTTTTTCTTTTTCTATTTGATTTTTTATTGTCCTTGTTCTATTAGCTATATTTTGCGTTTTTTGTTCTATCACTGAATCTGAATAGTTTATCCATTGGGTTTGAATGGATGATTCATGAACCATATGATTATTGATTATCAAATTTTTTTCTTTTTTTATTTCACGAGATTCTTCTCCCAATCCAAATACAAAAGTTTGGCTTACCATTGAAAATTTTTTTTTTATTTTTTTAAAAAAAAGAAGGCTTTTAAAAAAAAAATTTTTTGTTTCCTTTGGAACCTTTAGAAAAAATTCGATTTTATCTTTGACAATGACATTTTTTAAAACTTGGAAATGTTTCCTTGTAATTTTTTTAAAATTTTTTTTGACTTCTTTATAAATAGGTTTAAAAAAAGAAGGTCGTTTTCGGGAGGAACCAAAAGGAAATTCTGTTTCCAGTCCCCAAACTGTTAAAAAACAAAAGCTATCCTTTTTATTTTGTTTTTTCATTTGCTCTTGATAAAAAGGTCTTAGTTTTGATCTGTGCCAAGGTTTTATACAGAAAGGAAATAGTATCTTTATTTGAATACCATCTTTTAACCAATTTTTAGGAAATTCTGTTTCTGATAACTGAACACCATTATAGGTACATTTAACATGCATTTCTTTATTCCACTCTTTAAAATCCTCAGACCACTCGGGAAGTTGGAATAAAACTATACGACCCATATTTTTTGCTATTATGAAAAAAGGTAATATAAAATATTTTCTAAAAGTGGACTGAGTTACTAACATCAAACCTCTTATTACTTGAGCAAATATAATGGTATCCCAAGCTTCAGCTATTTCTATTCGTGTTTTTTCTTTTCTTTTTTCTTCGTCTCTTTTGTATTCTTTTTTTTTCTCTTCTGTATAATCCGAAATTTGAAATTCTCTTGTTTTTCCTATAAAATTTCTAAAAATTTGTTTAATTAATTTTGAAATGTTAACAGAAGAAAAAGAAGATTTATCTATTCTGTCTAAAAACAGTGGTGAATGGATATTTGCTTGAAAAAATTCCAAAAAAACAATTTTACGTCTTTGAACACGCATGGAACCTTTTATTATATTTCGACGAAAATCTGATTGTTGTGAATAACGTATCAAAGCTACTTCTTGATTAGATTTTTTTGGATCGATTTTATTAATCTTGAGATTATCCTCGTTATTATTAAAAATAACTACACGTTTAGCTTTCCTTGAGCGAATTTGATGATCTCTTGGTACGTCATCTTCCTTTTTTCTTTCTTGCTGTTCTAAATCATCAATTAATTTGTATGACCAGCGTGGAACTTTTTTACTAATATCTTTTATTCCAATTGATTTTTTTATTAATTTCTTATTTATTTTTAGTCCTATGATTGCATCAACTAAAAATTTACAAAATTTTTCTTGATCTTCTGAACCAATTTGTACTTCTTCTGGAAGTAAAGAAATTCCTTTCAGATTGAATGTTGATTCCCCATAAAATTGACTCATTAACTGCATGAAATGCCTAATTTCTTTTGATATTGATTTTTTTTTAAATGCATCTTTTTTCTGTTCAAATTCGTGGTAATTATAATCATTACTAAGAATACTATGAATCTTATTTATAAAAATTCCATCTATCCTATTTTTGACTGCAGTTTCATTTATAATAGAGGGTGAAAAGCATTTTTTTATTATTCCACGATAGGATCCATTTAAGAAAGGATCATTTATTTTTGGCAAATATTCCTTTTTCGTTTTCTCATTGCATAATCGAGTTTTTTTATCGAGTCCATCTATATAAAAAAGTCCTTTGTCTAGAACTGCAATTCTATTAGCAAATTCATTGCTTAAGCTGTTTTTTTTTTGTTCATTGTTATAAATCCAATAATTGTATAGTTCATCGTATAAGAATTTTTCTGTTGTAGACAAAGAAATCTTTCTTTGTATCATTTCCCAGAAAATGGATAAACTGGGTGGATATGTAAAAGAAATTCTTTGTTTTCCATCATTTTTACATGTATAAAAAAAATATTGTGACATTTCCTTTCTTACCGCATTTTCAAATCGATTGTTTTTTATATATCGCGTTGGACGATTCCAACGTTTATAGTCGAAAAGCAGAGAAAGAAGGGGTTTTTCAAACCAGAAGAGGTTTTTCTTTTCTTCTTTAAGTATTTCTAACTTCGAAATATCTTGATTGCCAGAATAATAAGTTGGGCTGTTTTTATAGCATGCTTCTTTTAAGTGCAAGTTGAATTCATCCTTTGTTTTGTCCTTTCCATTCACTCGGATCTTTTCCGTTTCATCCATTTTGTCCGGATCCTCCTTTTCGTCCGAAAAAAGGGAAGGAGGAGGATCTTCTTCGGTGAATCCCTCTTCTTCCTGTTTAGTCTCCTTCGTTTCGGAAGTTTTTTCTATTTCTACATCTATTTCTTCCTCAATTTCTTTCCTTTCTGAGTTTTCTTTCAATTTC